TTTAGTCTCTGTTTGTGGTGACATAAGTCCCTCCCTACAAGTCATGAATTTAGAATTCTTGCAATAAAACAAAACAACAAGGTCTACTCGACATAAATTAGGAATAGATTTAATTAACCTTTTTCACAGGAATCTTTCACAAAATTATCAACTAATCAGAATGATTCTTTATTAGACCATGATATTTGATTCGCCAAATACATCATTATTGTATATTCTTTCATATGTATAGCGCAACCTAATACTTCTTTTTCAAGTTTTGAATCTTTGACTTTTTATAAATCGAAATATTTAATATTAAAATATTAATAAAATAACTCTTGACAGTAATATATGTTGTATATGTAAATCCTAGATATGACAATATGCGGAATTCATCCACGAAAACGAAAAACAAGGGGGGGTTGCTAAAGGGATGAATAAATGGGACGTATAACCGGATATGCTAAAATGAAAATACGAAAAAAAAAAAGGCTAATGAGATCGAAATAATGAATCATAACTAGAGTTCCGTTTCGAATTCGCTAGATAAAGTCTTGCCTATTCTATTATGATAAATAAATCAAAGACTTTCCGCAAATTTTTTTTTTATTCATATATTTTTTATTTTAAAACTAGTTTCAGTTAGTTGAGCTTGAAAATGACTATTCCTTCATTGAATAAGTAAAAATTTGAATTCCACATCCGCTTCGGTGGTACCAACGAAATCGAGTGCTTACTCCCATTTTTTATTGAATTAACCAATTAATTTGCTATCGAAGATTTTTTCTGTATTCGAAAAATTTCGCAACAAAATTTAACATATTTTTTTATTATGAGAATAAATCCTACTACTTCGGATCCAGAGGTTTCGATACGTGAAAAAAAAAACCTGGGACGTATCGCCCAAATCATTGGTCCGGTACTGGATGTAGCCTTTCCCCCGGGCAAAATGCCTAATATTTACAATGCTCTGGTGGTTAAGGGTCGAGATACTCTTGGTCAAGAAATTAATGTGACTTGTGAAGTACAGCAATTATTAGGAAATAATCGAGTTAGAGCTGTAGCTATGAGTGCGACAGAGGGTTTAAAGAGAGGAATGGACGTGGTTGATATGGGAAATCCTCTAAGTGTTCCAGTCGGCGGAGCGACTCTCGGACGAATTTTCAACGTGCTTGGGGAACCCGTTGATAATTTAGGTCCTGTCGATACTCGCACAACATCTCCTATCCATAAATCCGCGCCTGCTTTTATACAATTAGATACAAAATTATCGATTTTTGAAACAGGAATTAAAGTAGTAGATCTTTTGGCCCCTTATCGTCGTGGGGGAAAAATTGGACTATTCGGTGGGGCGGGCGTGGGTAAAACAGTACTAATTATGGAATTGATCAACAACATTGCCAAAGCTCATGGTGGTGTATCCGTATTTGGTGGAGTAGGCGAACGGACTCGTGAAGGAAATGATCTTTACATGGAAATGAAAGAATCTGGAGTCATTAATGAACAAAATCTTGCGGAATCCAAAGTGGCCCTAGTCTATGGTCAGATGAATGAACCGCCAGGAGCTCGTATGAGAGTTGGTCTGACTGCCTTAACTATGGCAGAATATTTCCGAGATGTTAATGAGCAAGACGTACTTCTATTTATCGACAATATTTTCCGTTTCGTACAAGCAGGATCCGAGGTATCCGCTTTATTGGGTAGAATGCCTTCTGCTGTGGGTTATCAACCCACCCTTAGTACCGAAATGGGTACTTTACAAGAAAGAATTACTTCTACGAAAAAAGGGTCCATAACCTCTATTCAAGCAGTTTATGTACCTGCAGATGATTTGACTGACCCCGCTCCTGCCACCACATTTGCACATTTAGATGCGACTACCGTACTATCAAGAGGATTAGCTGCCAAAGGTATCTATCCAGCGGTAGATCCTTTAGATTCAACGTCAACTATGCTACAACCTCGAATTGTTGGCGAGGAACATTATGAAACTGCGCAACAAGTAAAGCAAACTTTACAACGTTACAAGGAGCTTCAGGACATTATAGCTATCCTGGGGTTGGACGAATTATCCGAAGAGGATCGCTTAACCGTAGCAAGAGCACGAAAAATTGAGCGTTTCTTATCACAACCCTTTTTCGTAGCAGAAGTATTTACAGGTTCTCCGGGAAAATATGTTGGTCTAGCGGAAACAATTAGAGGGTTTAAATTGATCCTTTCCGGAGAATTTGATTCTCTTCCTGAACAGGCCTTTTACTTAGTGGGTAACATCGATGAAGCTACTGCGAAGGCTACGAACTTAGAAATGGAGAGTAAATTGAAGAAATGACCTTAAATCTTTGTGTACTGACTCCGAATCGAATTGTTTGGGATTCAGAAGTAAAAGAAATCATTTTATCTACTAATAGTGGACAAATTGGTGTATTACCAAACCACGCGCCGATTGCCACAGCTGTTGATATAGGTATTTTGAAAATACGCCTTAATAACGAATGGTTAACGATGGCTCTGATGGGCGGTTTTGCTAGAATAGGCAATAATGAAATCACTATTTTAGTAAATGATGCAGAGAAGAATAGTGACATTGATCCACAAGAAGCTCAGGAAACTCTTGAAATAGCAGAAGCTAACTTGAGAAAAGCTGAAGGTAAGAGACAGACAATTGAGGCTAATCTAGCTCTCAGACGAGCTCGGACACGAGTCGAGGCTCTCAATACGATTTGATTTTGTAACTAGCTGACGTGTAAAAAAAAAAAAAAAGAATGTATAAAAAAAATAGGATCGAAAAGCGAGAAAAAAAATAAAAGAAAAAAAGCTGGTTACAAAAACTTATTAGACACCATTGATCATGGTGTCTAATAAGTTATACCTACTATTGGATTTGAACCAATGACTCCTGCCGTATGAAAGCAATACTCTAACCACTGAGTTAAGTAGGTTATTTATCATCGTAAAGCGAAGGAAAGGGGATACCTATAACATCGATAGGATTATAAATCCAATATTATTTCTAAGCAATACTAATAAACAAGGAGATCAAAGAGATATAATGTTCGATCATGTAATATTAATCTTGACAAGAAATTATCTACATGATAAGATAAAATGTGTATCACAAACACAAGGGCTATAGCTCAGTTAGGTAGAGCACCTCGTTTACACGTGCGCCAAAGTTTTTCAGAGGAGTCCATCACGCAATCAAACTAATTGATTGATCTTATTAAGAAATCGATGTCTTACTCCATGACTTTTTTTTAGGAAAAAAGAGGAGAACAACAGCCTGACATTAGGTCCTATTAAAGTACCCTGTTAGGTGGGGAATGAATAGAACCGATTGATTTGAGATATTGATAGGGTAAATACCCAGTTTACTCAATGCTAGGTAGAATGAGTATAAGGAACTCAAAAATGATCTTTTCGTCCTATGAACTTGAAGGTGTATCAAGTTTCATGTTTGATTTTTTAATCAGGATGTTAGAGACTATATTTAACTTAAGTTGATCTAGACCAAAAGCAAACCTACGTCAAGAGAACCCTTCTTTGAAACACTTTGGTAGTTCTTCTGTATTGTATTAGAATTTAAAAATAATCAATCAGAGTACTTGGAACCATTTCTTATCTTTTTTTTAATAAAAAATATGGTAGACTAACTGATCTTTCGATCAGTTAATGAAAGAGCCCAATGCAAAAAAAAAATGCATGTTGGGTCTTTGAAAGAGTTCGAATCATTTTGATAATAATAAGTTCGAACTCTTTTACCGAGCAGGTCTACGGTTCGAGTCCGTATAGCCCTAACTAAGAAATTGATTCTAATAAATCACATTAAAATTAAAATCACATTAAAATAAAATTAAAATACTTGGATAATTTTTTTTACTTTTTATTGTATTCTTTATTTCTAACAGGTTATTTTTAATTGCTCGGTTCATAAAAAAATTCCCATACCATAAACCATAAGTCCTGGGGATCGTTCAGAATAAAACGGAAAACCTAATTTTATTTCAATGGAGCCAATCACTATCTATCGATATATCTAGATAGATACTTATTTAGAATCAACATTTTTCTTCATTAATTTTCATAGTTGTAATTTTTTTATATGAATTTTCCTCGTTCACTAGCTACAATCAAAAAGTTCATAATACTTTCTTTTTTTGTATCCCCACTCAATCTTGGTTACTTTTTTTATGACACCGTCTTGTTTCCAAATAAAAAAAGAAATTAAATTCAACCAAAATTAAATCTATCTAATACTAAGTAAGATTAGTATGGTAAAGTCTTACTGGATTTTTTGATACGTCATCATTTTAAAAACGAAGAGATTTTTCGAAAAAATGTTTTTTTTTAAACATAAACAGAAATAAAAAAAAATTACTAGTTAGTAATCATATTAATATTATATTATTAATATTAGAAACTATTAGTAATAGAAACATGGAAATATTAAGTAATAAGTGTACTGAAAATAAGAAATCAATAAATCTTAAAATGAGACGTCTACCACAGCAACCAAACGAAAATAAATGATTCGATTAACCTGAATTTTTGTTTTGACTCAAGAGTTCTATATCCCTTGCCCAATGCACTCCGATTGGAATTGACTAAGCGGGTATTTTTTCCACATTCATAGGAGTTCGTCTATGTTTCTGCTTTACGAATATGATATTTTCTGGGCATTTTTAATAATATCAAGTGCTATTCCTGTTTTGGCATTTCTAATTTCCGGAGTTTTATCTCCAATTAGGAAGGGGCCGGAGAAACTTTCTAGTTATGAATCAGGTATAGAACCGATCGGGGATGCTTGGTTACAGTTTAGAATCCGTTATTATCTGTTTGCTCTCGTTTTTGTTGTTTTTGATGTTGAAACTGTTTTTCTGTATCCGTGGGCAATGAGTTTCGATGTACTGGGGGTATCTGCTTTTATAGAAGCTTTAATTTTCGTGCTTATCCTAATTCTTGGTTTAGTTTATGCATGGCGAAAAGGAGCATTGGAATGGTCTTAGTTCGTTTCCCGAATA